GACCCTATCTCTCTCCAAAGTGTCTAACGCGTAAAGGTATTCATTTGACAAATCTTTTTACAACTGCTCGGTTTTTATCAGAAGCTTGTGATGTGGTTTTTAATGCAGCAAGGAGTAAAAGCCAATTCTTAATTGTTGGCACTAAAAAAAAAGCAGCGGATTTAGTAGTACGGGCTGCAATCGGGGCTCAGTGTCATTATGTTAATAAAAAATGGCTCAGCGGTATGTTAACGAATTGGGCTACTACAGAAACGATACTTCATACGTTTAGAGACTTGAGAATCAAAGAAAAAAGGGGGAGACTGAATCGTCTTCCGAAAAGAGATGCGGCTATCTTGAAAAGACAATTATCTCACTTGCAAAGATCTCTTGGCGGGATTAAATATATGACAAAGTTACCTGATTTTGTAATCATCGTTGATCAGCAGAAAGACTATACGGCCCTTCGGGAATGTATCAAGTTGGGAATTCCAACAATTTCTTTAATCGATACAAATTCCGACCCCGATCTTGCAGATTTGTCGATTCCAGCCAATGATGACTCTAGATCTTCAATCAAATTCATTCTTAACAAATTAGTATTCGCAATTCGTGAGGGCCGTTATGAATCTATAATCAATCCGGGATTCAAAAAAAGAAAAAGAACTTATTGACTTTCCGAACCTTCATAGCTTTATTGAATCGGTTCCTATTTCTGAATCTCAAAAAAGAGATCAAAATAACTGGGAATAGAATATGATTAGTTGGTATTAGAAATATACGATTCAAGTAGTCAAGTCGAGAAATAGATGGTTGAATCAAAAAATTTTCGGTGAAAGTTTGATTTTTGTCAGAGGTCAATATGAATGTTTTCTCATGTTCCACCAACATACTAAACGGGTTCTACGATATATCCGGTGTGGAAGTCGGCCAACATTTCTATTGGAAAATCGGAAGTTTCCAAGTTCACGGCCAAGTACTTATTACTTCTTGGGTTGTAATTGCTATCTTATTAGCTTCTACCGCTCTAGCTGTTCGGAAACCACAAACCATTCCGACCGGCATTCAGAATTTCTTCGAATATGTCCTTGAATTCATTCGAGATGTGAGTCAAACTCAAATTGGAGAAGAATATGGTCCTTGGGTTCCTTTTATTGGAACTATCTTTCTCTTTATTTTTGTTTCTAATTGGTCGGGTGCTCTTTTACCTTGGAAAATCATAAAATTACCTCACGGGGAGTTAGCCGCACCCACGAATGATATCAATACTACTGTTGCTTTGGCTTTACTCACGTCAGTAGCCTATTTCTATGCGGGTCTTGCCAAAAAAGGTTTGGGTTATTTCGGGAAATATATTCAACCAACTCCAATCCTTTTACCTATTAACATCTTAGAAGATTTCACAAAGCCCTTATCACTTAGTTTTCGGCTTTTCGGAAATATATTAGCGGATGAATTAGTGGTTGTTGTTCTTGTTTCTTTAGTACCTTCAGTAGTTCCTATTCCTGTGATGTTCCTTGGATTATTTACAAGTGGTATTCAAGCTCTTATTTTTGCAACTTTAGCCGCGGCTTATATAGGTGAATCTATGGAGGGCCACCATTGACTAGTTTTCGAAAGAGTCTTTTTTAGCGGAGCCCAAGACAATAGAAAATACTAATAGAAAAGAACTGTCTTTTCTGTATACTTTCCCCGGTTGGTTTTGCTACCGCGAGCTTTCCGCAATCGATCGGATTAGATAGATATCCCTTCAACACAAGATAGGTCATCGAAAGGATCTCGGAGACCGACCAAAGCATGAAAGCCAGGATCTTTCAGAAAATGGATTCCTATTCAAAGAGTGCATAACCGCCTGGATAAGCTCACACTAACCCGTCAATTTAGTATCGAATTCAAGATTTTCCTTGAGAGGTATCAGGAAGGAATTGGAATAGAATAATCTCGATTCATACAAAAGAAAAGGCTCTCTATTGATTCACACACTTGGGATAGAGGAAGAGGAAACAAGAGACGATTTCACATAGTACTTTTAATCAATCTAATTGATTTCGTCCTCTTCCCCCAATGAGAAAATGAGTCCAATTTGATTTGAAAGGATCAACCCTATGGAAAGGATGAAACTTCTGGGACTTAAGGAATGATATAAAAAAAAGAGGGAAAAATATGCATATTCAATAAAAATGAAGTAGAAGAACCCAGATTCCAAATGAACAAATTCAAACTTGAAAAGTATCTTTCTCATTCTCGAAGAATGAGGACCAGGGGGATTGATCGAGAAAGATCTCTTGTTCTTATTATAAGATCGTGATTGGATCCACATATCTAGAGAATAATCTTCTCCTTTGAGAATAATCAAAAATGGAAAGTGTTCAATTGGAAGATAAAAACGTAAGTAAGTTGGTCCTAGTTCCTCTTCAGGACGGAGTGGAAGAAGGGAGGGGAGTCTCAAACGCGGAAAAGGATGCAATAACTTCGAAAGAATTGAACGAGGAGCCGTATGAGGTGAAAATCTCATGTACGG